CGAGCTCAAAGGCGTAAAATAGTTATTTTAGAATTGTTTCAAGCAAATGCGCATTCCCCTCTTTTTTTGGAAAGACTAAAAAAATTTTCTCTTTTTTCTTTTGATATCTCCGGGTTAATTAAACTAATTTTTAGAAATTGGGTGAGTAAAGAGGAAGCATTCAAATTTGTAGAGTATACAAAAGGACAAACAAAAAGAGAAGAAAAAAACGAAAAGAACAAAAGAAAGGAAAAAGCACGAATACAAATAGCAGAGTCCTGGGATAGCATTCCATTTGCGCAAGTAATAAGAGGTTGCATGTTACTAACTGAATCTATTTTTAGAAAATATATTCTATTACCTTCATTCATAATTGCGAAAAATATTGGACGTATACTCCTATTGCAAGTTCCTGAATGGTCTGAGGATTTTGAAGAATGGAATAGAGAGACCCATCTTAAATGTACCTATAACGGAGTTCCATTATCCGAAACAGAATTTCCGAAAAATTGGTTGACAGACGGTATTCAGATAAAAATTTTATTTCCTTTCTGTCTGAAACCTTGGCACAAATTGAAATCACGGTCCTCTGAGAAAGATCTAATGAAAAAGAAAAAAGAAGAAAAAGCTGGTTTTTCTTTTTTAACAGTTTGGGGACTGGAAACTGAACTTCCTTTTGGTTCGCCCCGAAAACGACCTTCTTTTTTTAAACCCATTTTAAAAGAATTTGAAAAAAAAATTGGAAAATCTAAAAAGAAGTATTTTCGACTTCTAACCGTTTTCAAAGGAAAAACAAAATTATTTCAAAAGGTTTCAAAAGAAACAAAAAAATGGGGTATTAAAAGTGTTATTTTTATAAAAAGAATAATAAAAAAACTTTCAAAAGTAAATCCAATTATCTTATTTAGATTAAGAAAAGTAGAAGTATATGAATCGGGAAAAATTAAAGAAGAAAAAGATTCCATAATAAGTAATCAGATAAATCACGAATCATTTAATCAAATTGCATCTACGAGTGGGACAAATTCTTCATTGAAAGAGAAAAAAATGAAGGATCTGACCGATAGAACAAATACAATTCAAAATAAAATAAAAAGAATCACAAAAGATAAAAAAAAAGTAACTCCAAGAATAAATAATCTTAGTTTTAACAAAATAAGTTATAATGCTAAAAGATTAAGATTCAAAAAATGGCAAATATTAAAAAGAAGAAATGCTCGATTAATCTGCAAATTGCGATTTTTTTTGAAATTTTTCATTGAAAAAATCTACACAGATATATTTTTAGATATCATTAATATTTCCAGAAGAAATACAAAAAATTTTCTTGAATTAACAAAAAAAATTATTGATAAATCATCCATTTTCCATAATGAAAGAAAAAAAGAAAGAATTAATAAAAAAAAGAAAACTCCAATTTCGTTTCTTTCGACTATAAAAAAGCCGGTTGATGATATTAATAATATTAAAGCAAGTTCACATTTTTGTTATGACTTATCATACGTGTCACAAGCCTATGTATTTTACAAATTATCACAAATTCAAGTTAGTAACTCGTTAAAATCTGTTGTTCAACAATATCAAGGAATTCCCCCTTTTCTTAAGCCTAAAATAAAGGATTTTTTAGAAACACAAGGAGTGGTTCATTCAAAATTAGCAGGTAAGAAACTTTCGAATTATGAAACGAATCAATGGAAAAACTGGTTAAGAGGACATTATCAATACCATTTATCTCAGACCAGATGGTCTAGATTAATACCAGAAAAATGGCAAAATACAATTCATCGGGGTCGTATAGCTAAACAGGAAAATTTAATAAAATGGCGTTCATATGAAAAAGACCAATTAATTGATTCCAAAAAACAATTTGGAGTCTATTCATTATCTAATCAAAAAGAGAATTTTCGAAAATATTATATATATGATCTTTTATCATATAAATTTCTTAATTATGAAAATAAAACGGAATGCTTTTTTTATAGATCTCCCTTTCAAGTAAATAAAAACCAAGAAATTTCTTATAACACGTCTAAAGAAACCTTTTTTGATATACTCAGGAACATCCCCATTAAAAATGATCTAGCACGGGTGGATATTCTATATATGGCAAACCCGACCGATAGAAAATATTTTGATTGGAAATTTTTCCATTTTTCTCTTAAGCAAAAAGTGGATATTGAGGCCTGGATCATAATCGATACCAATAGGAAAAAAAATACTAAAATTCATACTAATAATTCGCAAATAATTTCGAAAAAAGATCTTTTTTATCTTATGATTCCAGAAATCAATCCACCAAATTTCTACAAAAGGTTTTTTGATTGGATGGGAATGAATGAAAAAATGCTAAAGGATTCCATATCGACTCTCGAACTTTGGTTCTTCCCAGAATTTGTGTTACTTTATAAGACATATAAAATGAAACCTTGGTTTATACCAAGCAAATTACTTCTTTTAAATTTAAATAATAAAAAAATTAATGAAAAGGAAAAAGGAAGTTTTTTGATAGCATTGAATAAAAAGCATCAAAATCAAGAAGAAAACGAACCCACAAGTCGAGGAGATCGGAGATCCATTCTATCACAACAAAAAAATAGTGAAGAAAATGATGCAAGATCATACGGGAAAAAGAAAAAACAATACAAAAGCAACGCGGAAGCAGAACTGGATTTTTTCCTGAAGCGTTATTTGCTTTTTCAATTGAGATGGGATGAGACTTTGAATCAAAGAATGATTAATAATATCAAGGTCTATTGTCTCCTGCTTAGACTGATAGATCCAAGAAAAATTACTATATCCTCGATTCAAAAGAGAGAACTTAATTTAGAGATAATGCTGATTCAGAAGAATTTAACTCTTTCAGAATTGACGAAGAAGGGAGTATTTATTTTAGAACCCATCCGTCTGTCTGGAAAAAAAAATGGACAATTTATTATGTATCAAACCATAGGTATTTCGTTGGTTCATAAGAGTAAGCACCAAACGAATCAAAAATACCAAGAGCAGAGATATGTTTCTAACAATAATTTTGATGAAACTATTTCACCACATCATAGAATAGCTGGAAATAGAGACAAAAATCATTTTGATTTACTTGTTCCTGAAAATATTTTATCGTTTAGACGTCGTAGAAAATTGAGAATTCTAATTTGTTTCAATTCAAAGAATAAAAATTATATAGATAGAAATCCGGTATTTTTGGACGGAAAGAACGTAAAAAACCGCAGCCAAGTTTTACATGCCGATAACCCTCTTCATAAAGAGAAAAATCAATTAATGAAATTAAAGCTCTTTCTTTGGCCTAATTATAGATTAGAAGATTTAGCTTGTATGAATCGTTATTGGTTTGATACCAATAATGGCAGTCGTTTCAATATGTTAAGGATACATTTGTACCCACGATTGAAAATTTGTGAATAATACACTGTTTCTATATATCATATACCCTATAATTATATACCCCATCCTATATAAGGTATAGGCAAGCAAACAAATACACAGATCACATATCTTGTCTCACATTTTATTCTAGTATCCAATATGAAATGAATAATTTCTCAATTAGATCAGAAAATGAATCAACAAAATCTTCTTCATTTTAGGTCTAAATTCTTCGATGCAAAAATGTCCCAATCTTTTTCTATTCCTATCTAATCAATTCAATTTGAAATTGGATTGATTGATTTGAATTCATAAAATTAGGATTTCATAAACAAATTTTGATTAGATTATTGTATTGAAATTAATAGCATTATTATTTCTGATCAGTAAAATCCATATCTTTAAAAAGGAGGGGGGAATTTTTTTATGGTAAAAAATTCATTCATTTCGGTTATTTCTCAAAAAGAAAATGAAGAAAACAAAGGGTCTGTTGAATTTCAAGTATTCAGTTTCACCACTAAGATAAGGAGACTGACTTCCCATTTGGAATTGAACAAAAAAGACTTTTCGTCTCAGAGAGGTTTGCGAAAAATTTTGGGAAAACGTCAACGACTGCTGGCCTATTTGTCAAAAAGAAATAAAGGGCGCTATAAAGAATTAATCGGCAAGTTGGATATTCGAGAGATAAAAACTCGTTAATTTGAAGCGTGCCGCCGTTTGAGCTTAGTCGTTTTCATTTTGATGAATTTCTTTTTACTTTCAGCAATGCATGGAAGAATGACTCGGGAAAAACTTATGATTGCAACAACTACAAGAAAAGACCTCATGATAGTCAATATGGGCCCTCACCACCCATCAATGCATGGTGTTCTTCGACTGATCGTTACTCTCGACGGTGAAGATGTTATTGACTGTGAACCAATATTGGGTTATTTACATAGAGGGATGGAGAAAATTGCGGAAAATCGAACAATTATACAATATTTGCCTTATGTAACACGCTGGGATTATTTAGCTACTATGTTCACAGAAGCAATAACTGTAAATGGACCCGAACAGCTGGGAAATATTCAAGTACCTAAAAGGGCTAGCTATATCAGAGCTATTATGTTGGAGTTGAGTCGTATCGCTTCCCATTTGTTATGGCTTGGCCCTTTTATGGCAGATATTGGGGCACAGACCCCGTTCTTCTATATTTTTCGAGAACGAGAATTAATATATGACCTTTTCGAAGCTGCTACCGGTATGCGCATGATGCATAATTATTTTCGTATCGGAGGAGTCGCTGCTGATCTACCTCATGGATGGATAGATAAATGTTTGGATTTTTGTGATTATTTTTTAAGCGGGGTTGCTGAATATCAAAAGCTTATTACACGGAATCCTATTTTTTTAGAACGAGTTGAAGGCGTAGGCCTTATTGGCGGAGAAGAAGCACTAAATTGGGGTTTATCGGGGCCAATGCTACGAGCTTCCGGAATACAATGGGATCTTCGTAAAGTTGATCGTTATGAGTGTTACGACGAATTTGATTGGGAGATTCAATGGCAAAAAGAAGGGGATTCATTAGCTCGATATTTAGTACGAATCAGTGAAATGACAGAATCCATAAAAATTATCCAACAGGCTCTGGAAGGAAT